GTTTCTTAATTGAAAACTTTCATATGACTATTTGTCTTGAAACTGTTAAAATTTCCAATTTACTCTAAAAACTGAAAAAAACCAAAGGGGGTACCCTTGTAGTTTTTTTTCTCTTTGTTCCTTGTATGAGAAATGTAATGAACGAAAACTTTATCAAAAGTTTTATCTCATTGTATTTTTGGTAGAGGTTCTTTTTTTTTTTTTTTTTTTGTTGTTTTTGCCTTTTTGTGAAAACTATTTAAGGCCTTTTTCCGGTCCTTTCGTACTAGGAAGAATAAATAGAAGATAGAAGCTGACCTGACTCACGTCGGTCTGAACTCAGATCATGTAGGGAATTAATGGACGAACAGTCCAACCTAAAAGAGCTGCTGCACCCTTTGGTTACCCCAATCCAACATCGAGGTCGCAATCCTTTTCGTCAATAAGGGCTCTCAGAAAAGATAACGCTGTTATCCCTGCGGTAACTTTTTCCGTTTCCCAAGAATCTTGGTTCTCTAGGTGGTAAAAGGGGGAGGAGTTTTCTTCCTATAGAACTGGAGGATGTCTTTTCTCCATGGTTGCCCCAACCAAAGCTTGACCTGCAAAAGGGCTTTCTCCTAGGAGGAGTATGGTTGGTTTACAGGGTAGGCTGAAGCTCGACAGGGTCTTCTCGTCTTTCTTTCTGAATTACGCTTCTTCACGTAAATAGAAGTTTGAGCGGGGGAAAAGGGAGACAGGTAGAGGATGAAGAGCCATTCATACGGGTCCCCATTTAAGAGACAAGTGATTATGCTACCTTTGCACGGTCAAGATACCGCGGCCGTTTAGGAGGGTCTCTCCCACTGGGCAGGCCTGACCCCTTATAGAGAGGCTCAAGGGGCTATGTTTTTGGTAAACAGTCATCCTTTGGATTTGCCTAGTTCCTTCCTTTCCTTTTTTCCGTTTTTCTAGTTAAGCTCCTGCGTTGGGGGGATGATAAAGGCTCCTTTTCCTTGGGTTTTAGGAGCGTCCTTGGTTTCGTTAATTAATTTTCCACTGCTTATGAGAGCTCCGTTTGTGTGCTTACTAGTTTTAACATTATTCTTCTCTCAATATTGCTTGGACAGGTTTGGTTAAGAGACATGAATTTTTGGTTCTTTCATTATATGAGCTTTAACGCTTTCCTAAATGATGGCAGCTATTAGGCCTACTTAGATGTTGAACCTTTATAAATTTATTGTCCTCTCCTTGTCTTCTGGTTGTTTCCTTCTTGAAAGAGGAACTTGTCTTCCTCTTTCTTTCCTTCCTTGTTCTGTTGACTTGTATTTCTTATTGGAAACTGAGGGGTCGTGATGAGGAGGGGGAGCTAAGACTCCTTTCTTGAGAAACCAGCTATCACCTAGCGCGTTTAACATTTCATTTCTAACCCTTCCTCTTTCCCTACTCTTGCAACAGTAGGGGAATTCTCTTTTAAAGGGGAAGAGGGTTAGCTCTCTAGGTTTCGGGCTTTGGAAGGCTTTCCGTAAAAGTCTTGTCAAACCATAATACAAAAGGTACGATAAACTCTTTTTCTCTTTTTAATTTTCATTTTATTTCAGCTTTCCCTTGTGGTACTTCTCTAGGGAGATGAATTTGTTAAAAAGGAGTTGTGTGCTTTCTAAATTTCATTTTACGCTTGTGGGAAACTTCTTTATATAAATAGAAAGAATAAGGGTAGTAGGAGTAGACCGAATAGGCAGAAGGGGAAAAGTGTTCTTGTCAAGAGGGAGGGCATGGCCAGGAAGCCTTTTCTTCGTAGGGGCAACAGGATTATTCTTTTTTGAGGGAAGAGGGTCAGCCTGGTTTTGTAAACTATCCGTAAGTAAAAGAATAGGTTAAGGAGGCTGCCTGCTAGGAACGTTGGTATGATAATTTTGCTTCTTTTGAATGAGAAGACAACTAGGGGGATTATCTTTTTTATAAATCCACCGAGGGGAGGGAGTCCGCCTAGGGATAATAGGGCTATGGAGAAGAGGACGATTTTTGTTGGTACTATTTTGGCCTTTTTTAGAGAGGAAAGTGAGAAGAGGGATCTTTTGTTACATATTAACAGGATTGCCGTTTTTTTTAGGAGATAAAATAGGAACAGTGGTATTGATGTTTCTGGTAAGAAAAAGGAGACGCAGGTTATCCAGCCCAGGTGCCTAATTGAGGAGTAGGCTAAGATCTTGCGGGTTCTTATTTGGTTTAGTCCCCCCCATCCGCCCACTAGGACTGATAGTATTGAGCAGAGGATGAAGGCTTCTGAGGGGATGCGTCTTGATAGTGATAGTAAGAGGAACATTGGTGCTATCTTCTGTCAGCATGCAATGATGACTACTTTCGGAAAGGTGATGCCTCTGAGGACGTCTGGGAATCAGAAGTGGCATGGTGCTAGTCCTAGCTTTATAATGAGTGCTGTAGATATTGTGTAGTAGCAGAGGGGGGATGAAATTTCGGGCAGGCTCCATCTTTTGGAGGCCCATAAGTTGAGGACGGCTCCTTTTAAGAGTAGTGCTGCTCTGAAGGCCTGTACTAGAAAGTACTTCAGGGTGGCTTCCGTTCTCCGAGACTGTCTTTTTGTGTTGAGTAACGGGATTAGGGATAAGGTTCTTAGTTCGAGTCCTAGTCAGATTGGGAACCAGTGCTTCGAAAGTAGTACCAGGCTGGTACCTAGGAGGAGGCTTGTTAGGAGGAAGAATATTATTAAGCGTTGCATAGAGTTCAAGAGGATTTTAACCTCTTCTATCTGATTATCGGTCAGATATTCCTGCTAGGAATAAACTCTCTTCTTAGATTAGAAAGGGCGAGGCTTTAACGGATATCAGGGAGACTAGGGCCACCGAAAAGATTCCTAGGGATAAGGGTAGGTATTTCTTTCAGGTGAGGTGCATAAGCTGGTCATATCGGAATCGCGGGTAAGATGCTCGTACCCACAAGAATATAAAGACCAGGGCTATGGTCTTCGCGGCTAGACAGGAGGGTCCTAGAATTGCTGCTTTTTTGAATGGTCTACCTGCTCCTAGGAACAGAACGGTTCTTAGGACTTTCATGAAAATGATTTTGGCGTATTCAGCTATGAAAAATAGTGCGAACGGTCCTCCCGCGTATTCGACATTATAGCCGGAGACTAGTTCTGACTCTCCTTCTGTTAGGTCAAATGGCGCCCGTTTTGTCTCTGCTAGGGTAGAGACTAATCACATTAAGAATAGGGGGAGGTGTGGGAATAGCATTCAGCAGTGCCCTTGCGCTTTTATTATCTCTGAAAGCGAGAATGATCCGGATCATATGATAATAGAGAGGAGTATTAGTCCTATTCTTATTTCGTAGGATATAGTTTGCGCTACTGCTCGAATGCCTCCGAGGAGGGAGTACTTAGATTTAGAGGCTCACCCAGATCCGAGGAGTGCGTAGACGGCAAGTCTGGAGATCCCAAGAATAAGGAGGAGGGAGAGGTTGAGTTTTAGGGTTGGGGTGGGAACCGGAATTAGTGACCAAAGGATTAGAGCTAATAAAAGGAACAGGAATGGGGAGAAGAAGAAAAGGTATGGGGAGGCTGTGGAGGGCTTCAGTGTTTCCTTGATAAATAACTTTAGGGCGTCGGCGAAAGGTTGGAGTAAGCCATAGGGTCCTACTACTTTTGGACCCTTTCGGAACTGCATGTATCCTAGAACCTTCCGTTCCACTAGAGTTAGGAACGCTACTGAGAGTAGAATGGGAACTAAAAATATTAAAGCTTGCAGGAGGAATAGGATGGTTTGCATAACCTTAAAAAAGAGTTGAACTTTTGGTAAGGGATCTTAGGTCCCCTGCATTGACCGCTTTGCTACTAAGGTGATATGTTTGGTTCCTTTGCAAAGGGAGGGTTTTAACCTCCATTCTTGGAGTATGAGCCCAAAAGCTTGTTTAGCTTACCTTGCTGCTACACCTCCTCGGGCTTGAACCAAGATCTCCTGATTGGAAGTCAGGTATATTAGCTATAATAAAGGCGTATGTGGAAGGTGTCTCGTTTACCATTTATATAAATGACAGGACGGTTATTGGCGAAGAGTAAGGTTTTCACTTACATTTAAGGATTTACAATCCTCCACTATTTCAGTCATCTTGCCGTGAAAAGAAGATCTAAGTTAAGAAAGACGTTGGACTGTCAGACCAAAGACGCGGGTTGAAATCCCGTAGATCTTGTTGATTCGAAGCGTAGCTAAATTAGTAAAGTGTCTCTTTTACACGGAGCTGATGTTTGTGCAATTCAAACTGCTTCGACAAGTCCTAACTGGTGTTGGCCAGTAACTTTTAATTTGCAATTAAATGTGTAATACACCCTAGGACCTGTTACAAGGACTACAGAATTTTAATCTGTGTTTTGAGCTTTGAAGGCTCACAGTTTCGTTGAACTTAAGTCTTCTGTGGTTTTAGTTTAACAAAAATACCTGCTTTGCAAGCAGGAGATCTAAGGTGTATTCTTGGATACCACATGTCTAAGGTTGATTAGTTTAAAAGAGGACTTGCACCTCTGGTTATAGAGCCTAAATCTATTGCATTACTTTCTTTGCTATTTAAACTGACTTCCTGAGTTGAAAGGGGTTAAACCTTCATTCTTTTGGTTAACGGCCAAATGCTTCTTTCAGCTTCAACTCAAAGGGGGTAACCTTGAGAAGTATTTTAATGGAAAATAAGGGACTTTGATTCCCTAGATGTAAGTTCGTCTCTTACCTTTTCAAAGGCACAGGAGTTTTCCTATATCTGCTACTCCCAAAGCAGCTATTTTTATAAACTAGCCTTTGGTAAATGTTTACCATTTATATAAATGACGATGTTGATTTTTCGTCACACCGAGCGGTTAAGAAAGGTGAGATCAGTGTACTAATACTAGCTTTACTGAAACCGGTTAGGAGGAATGGACGATCTAGTCCTAAGGGATCCGAAGAAAAGAGAGCGAACCTAAATAACTACCTAGTCTCTATAAACTGTTTGAACACCAAGCAAGCGTTTTTAGGGGGCGGTAAGTAGATATTAGACCCCTGAAAACATTGCGAGGAGCAGTGAAAACAGTTTATAGAGGGTTGGTAGAGCGAAGGTGTCCGAGCACTGTCCTTGCGAAAAGATAGAGGTATGTGGAGGGCGTGCGTAGCACGTGTTTAGAAGGAAGAAGTAATGTAGAATATAAGTATTCCCCCGATTGGAGTCCTATAAGTTTTGCGGTAGGAGTGAAAGGGAGAGGACGAACAAGAGGGGGAGGGGGTTCAAAGGGGGTGTTTTGCCGGAGTTGTCTCTTTGGTAGAAAAGGTAGATGTGGTAGTTTTTTGCCTTTTTAGGGACTTTTTTTACGAGATTTTTTGAAATCTTGGCTTATAATCTCTAATGATATAATGGCGTTGGAATTTGAGGAGTTTCAGATTTAAAAGGGTGGGAAGAACTTTGATTCTTCGGTTTTAATAAGTACTTCTTGTGAGTTAGCTGTAAGAAAGAGTTTAACTTTCTTTGCCAGTTTACAAGACTGGTTGTTTAACCTTAACTTTTACAGCTTTGTGCTCCTACCAGGGTGTTAGTCTGGGTCTAGGGCTTGAAAAGCCCTTGTTTTTGGGTTAAACTATAGGAGCTTTTTCCAGGTGCACTTTCCAGTACACCTACTATGTTACGACTTTTCTCCTCGTTTGACGAGAGTGACGGGCGATGTGTGCGCATTCTAGAGCTGGTTTCATTAGGTATTTCTATAAAAAATTACTGTCGAATCCTCTTTCAAAAGCACCTTTCAGTGGCAGATCCTCTGTTGTTAAGTAAAGTAGCTCATCGATCCCCATTTTATTGGCTGCACCTTGATCTGACGTGAGGGGTTTTCCCTTTTTGTTCACTTTCTTGAAGGTGAGCTGACGACGATGGTATACAGGCTGTTGTTCAAAAAATGGTGAGGTTTCTTGTGGGTTATCAATTTAATGACAAGCTCCTCCGAGAAGGGCTAGAAAACCGCCAAGTTCTTTAAGTTTTAGTTATAACCGTACTGCTCTGGTGTCTGTCTGATTTACCAGCGGGTATAGTGGAGTATCTAATTCCAGTTTATTTCCTGCTTTTTTAGTTGGGCTTTACTATTTTATTTTGGAGGGCTTTAGCTTACTACTGCTGGGAGTTCTCTTTAAAATAAGTGTTAAGCCTTCCTTTCTTTAGACCGGTTTAATTTAACTTAGGTTTAACGTGTAACCGCGGTTGCTGGCACGTTATTAACCACCCTTCTTTCTTTTGTCTATTTCTTGGTTTCCCAAATTTTATAAAGTTAAGCACTGCTGACCGCAAGTTGAGTTGGAGTTAGGTAAGGACTTATCTGTTGAAAGGTTTCGTGAGAAATATTTTCATCTTGCTGGGTCGCTGATTGAGCTTGCATGTGGCAGATAGAGAAGAGCTAAATTTCAAGCTAGAACCAAACTTGTATTAAAGAAAGGAGTTTAACCTTTGATCTGGCATTTTCAACGCCAAGCTTTTTCCTTAAGCTACTTTAATATTTAGCGTAGCAAGAGCTTTTTTTCTAGTGTGGACATGGCCGGGAAGAATATTACGAATATGGAGAAGTAGAGTATGGATGCTATCTGTCCTATGAGGATAAATGGTTCTTCTACTGGTTGTCTTCCTATTCACGTCAGAATGAGGAAGGTGGATACTAGGACTCAGAATGTGACTTGTGATAGGGGACGAAAGGTAGAGGCTTGGTTGTAGGAGGTGTGTAGGATTGGTACTAGGAACCAGACGAGGACAGCCGCTACGAGGGCTATGACTCCCCCTAACTTTTTTGGGATGGAGCGTAGAATGGCGTAGGCAAACAAGAAATACCATTCTGGTTGGATGTGTGTGGGAGTTACTAGTGGTTTGGCTGGTATGAAATTTTCGGGATCTTTCAGGGCGGTTGGTGCTAGCAGTGCGAGTGAAAGAATCCCCGCAAGAAGAAATAGAAAGCCTACTAGGTCCTTAGTTGAGAAGTAGACGTGAAAAGGGGTCTTGTCGTATCTTCTGTCAAGTCCTGTTGGGTTGTTGGATCCTTTTTGATGGAGAAATAGTAGGTGGATGATGGAGAGGGCGGCTATAATAAACGGAAACAGGAAGTGGAATGTGAAGAATCGGGTCAAGGTGGCGTTGTCCACTGAAAAGCCGCCTCATACTCATTGTACGAGGACTTCACCTAAGTATGGTACTGCTGAAAGGAGTTTTGTGATCACGGTTGCTGCCCAAAAGGACATTTGTCCTCACGGTAGGACATATCCGACGAATGCTGTAATCATTGTGATGAGAAATAGTGTCACTCCTATTTTTCATGTTTCTTCTTTTACGTAGGATCCGTAGTAGATTCCTCGTCCTATGTGGCAGTATAGGCATATAAAGAAGAATGATGCTCTTTTGGCGTGGACTTTTCGCAGAAGTCATCCGTATTTTACATCTCGGCAAATGTGTCTTACTGAAGAGAATGCTAAGGAGATGTCAGCAGTATAGTGCATTGCTAGGAAGATTCCTGTGATTAGTTGGACAACCAAGCAGAGTCCTAGTAGGGAGCCAAATTTTCACCATATTGATAAGTTTCTTGGGGCTGGTAAGTCTATGAGAGAGCCTTTGATAATTCGGAAAAGGGGGTGTCTCTTTCGAAGGGGTCCTGTCATTTATATAAATGGTATTTTACTTGTTTATGTTATTTCTTCTTCTTGGGAGAACTTTAGTTTTCTATAGTCTGTCTCCCTATTATGCTGCTCTTGGGTTAATGATAAGATCTTTGTTTGGTTGTGTTCTTCTGGTTTCCCTCGGTTTGAGTTTTTTGGCTTTGCTTCTGTTACTCATCTATATGGGGGGCATGTTGGTGGTGTTTGTATATTCTAGAGCTCTTTCGGCAGACCGGTACCCTACTGTTAGGAACTTGGGGGAGGTTGTGGTGTTGTCTGCTTTGTTGTCGTCTTGAGTGTTCGTCATTTTTGAGGATTTTCTTGAGTCTGGTGTGGATTTGGCTTCTAGTGATGTATTGTTGGATCTGGGGAGTTTGTATTGTCTGTATGACTTCGGAGGGTTTTATGTTCTTGTCGGTGGTTTGGCGTTGTTAGTGGTTCTGGTTTTAGCCTTGGTCGTGTCTTTTGGTTCCTCTCTTCAAAGCCTTCGGGCTCTTTAAGCTTTGATGAGTTTAGGAAATTGTGATGGTGAGGGCTGTTATAAGTATCAGGAGGGTTATGGAGAGGAGGTATTGCTTAATATAACCTGTCTGGGTTAGCTGTTGCTTCTTTATTGCTTCTTTTTTGGATAGGAATATTCCTTGGCCGCCTATGGTTTCTTTTCATCCTCGATCTAATGTCCGGGTGGATAGGGAGAAGGCCGTTAGGTTAGCAGTTGTCGCTATGGTTGAGTGGAGTGTTCTAGTGAAGAATCAGGTCTTCGAGAAGAATCTTTTGGAGAGGGTTTTCGTTTTTAGGAATAGGATGGTTGTTGAGGCCATGGTTGCTCCTATGATCGTTACTGTGGTTGGTATTTTCTTTACTATTGATAGCGGGAATAGAGTGGGTAGGTCAAGTATTCACAGGGACATCGATCAGCCTATAAAAATGGATCCTATGGCTAGTCGTACGAGGGGAAAGAATAGTTTTTGGTCTTCCTCTTTTATGGGTTTTACTGGGGCTCTGTTGGGATTTTTTGAGAAGCAGAATGTTATTATTCGGAATCTATAGGCGGCTGTTAGTAGTGTTGCTACTGAGGAAAGGAAGAAGGAAAAGAGATTGGAGGGGTTTTCTATAACTAGTTCTAGAATTAGGTCCTTTGAGTAGAATCCTCTAAGAAATGGGATGCCCATAAGAGCGATTCTCCCTAGGAATAGGCATGATGCTGTTATTGGGAGTCTTTGCCTAATTTTTTTCATCTTGCGTAGGTCTTGTTCTTTGTTGAATCTGTGAATAATTCTTCCTGAGCAGAGGAACAGCATGGCCTTGAAGAAAGCGTGAGTGCATATGTGGAATAGGGCTACTAGTGGGTTTTTTAGTCCTATGGATACCATCATAAGTCCTAACTGTCTTGTAGTTGAGTAGGCAATGATCTTCTTTATGTCGTGTTGATGGAAGGCTGAGGTTGCTGCAAAAATGGCTGTCAGAGATCCGACTATTAAGGTAGTTTTGAGGAAAGCTGGTGTTGGTTGAAGAATTTTGGTTATTCGTATTAGGAGGAAGACGCCTGCCACTACCATTGTGGAACTATGGAGGAGGGCTGATACTGGTGTAGGGCCTTCCATTGCGGCTGGAAGCCATGGGTGAAGGCCGAACTGGGCTGACTTTCCTATTGCTCCTATTAGGGCGGCGAAAAGTATGAGGGAAGTTCATCATTGGTCTCTTTCTCCTTTCAAGTGGCAGATTTTGTTTATTTTTCATCTGCCTAATTTGAATAGGGCAACGGATAGGAGAACTATAATTCCTAGGTCTCCTATTCGTTTGTAAATGATGGCTTGGAGGGCGGAGGATTTTGCATCTGTTCGTGTTGTTCATCATCTTATGAGTAAGAACGAAAGGAATCCAACACCTTCTCATCCTACAAAGAAAAGAAATAGGTTTTCTGCGGCGGTTAGTATGAGCATTTTGAGTAGGAAAATTACCAGGAGTCGGAAAAATTTTCTTCTGAATGGGTCTCTGTGCATGTAATAGATTGAGAATTCCATTATTGATCATGTGACGAGCAGAGCTACAGTGGAGAAAAACATGAATTTGCTGTCAATGTTTATGGATACTATTGATTTTATTCTTGTTTTGTTTATTCATGGGAGTAGTGATGATGATATGGGGGCTTTTGAACCTATTGTAAATAGGAGGAGTTTTGTGAGGGCAAGGATGGAGAGGGTCTTCATTGAAGTTAAGCAAATGTGACTTTCTCTAAGTTCCCGTGTAGAGGGTGTTTTTTTACTGTTCTTGTTGGAGAAGGCTGAGGTTAGAATAAGTATGATGAAGATTGACAGGGTTATGGAGGTTTTTAGTGCGATGGAGGATAAGGTCATCGAGTGCTCCATGGAGTTAAACCACAGATTCTAAGGCTTAGCAGGCCAAGAATATTCTCATAGCGCTCTGGATTTAAGGGTGGTTTATGTTCACCATCTCCAATGCCACAAATTGGTATTTTTATAAACTACTTAAATCATAACATGCAGGAGTTTGGGTTGATAATTATTCCTATTAGTGGGAATAGGTGGAGGAAGAATAGCAAGTGTTCTCGGGGGTTAATTTTTGAAAATGAAAGAGTGTGCGTTTTCTTTTGGGTTTTCGTTTTTTGGAATATGAGTAAGGAATAAATTGCGCTAAATATGGTAGCTATTCCTACTATTGGGGTTAGGAAAATTGATCATCTGATGGCTTTCGTGATTATAAGTATTTCACCTATGAGTTTTGGTAGGGGGGGAAGACCTAGTTTGGCGGCACAAGCTATGAGTCATCATAGTGGTAATAGGGCCGTTATTGTCTTGAACCCTCGTGTAACGAATATTTTACGGGTGTGTGTTCGTTCGTATAAAACTTTTGCTAGAGCGAATAGAGCTGAGGAGACTAATCCGTGGGCTATCATTAAGATTAATGCTCCTTTAATACTCCATTCGGAGAATAGTAAGGATCCTGCCGATACTAGGCTCATGTGGCCTACGGACGAATAAGCTATCAGGGCCTTTAGGTCAGTTTGTCGTGTGCATAGTATTCTGGTGATTAACGCTCCCCAGCAGCAGAATATAATTAGGATTCTTGATGAGGTTTTTACTTCTGGGAATAGGGTTTTTAGGCGTATAATTCCATATCCTCCTAACTTTAGAAGTATGGCTGCTAGAATCATGGATCCGGCTATTGGGGCCTCGACGTGGGCCTTGGGGAGTCATAGGTGAAACCCATAAATCGGCATCTTTACTAGGAATGCTGTGATCGTTATTAGTCATCATATTTTAATGGAAAATAGGGACAATTGGGGGTTTATGAGTTTTGTAATTCTCAGTGATAGGGATAGTTTTTTTCTTCTTATAAAAATAATTGAGACTAGTAGGGGTAACGAGCCGAACAAGGTATAAAAAAGAAAGTATGTGCCGGCTTGGAGTCGCTCCACTTTTGCTCCTCATCGTGTGATGATGATAAGGGTTGGTATCAGGGTGGCTTCGAAGCATATAAAGAAGGAGAGAATTTTTAAGGATGAGAACGTAAGTATGAGAGATACTATTATAATTGAGGAGAGGAGGAGAAAATTTTTTTGGTCTTTCTTTCTCTTTTTCTTTAGCACTTTTTGGGCTAGGAAGCATAAGGGGGCGAGTCAGCATCTTAGTACGATAAGGGGGGCTGAGAGGCCATCCACAGCAAAGTGGTAACTAAGAAATGACCATTTAGTAGTTTTGGCTTTTTTGATGGTTGACAAGGAAACTAGAGTCATTAGAGATAAGGAGGAAAATAGGGCCGCCCATTTTCATCGTCTTATGGAGAATAAAACTAGGGAAGAAAGAGACAGAGTTAATAGGGTTATCATTTATTTTATTATTCTGCTCATTCTAGTCCTCCTTGGTCCCACTCGTAAGCTAGCCCTGCGGCTAGTATAATTAGAAATACAGAGGATAGGGGTAGCAGGATTCTGAGTTTAGTGTTTGAGGCTGGTATTATTGGGAAGAGAAGGGCGATCTCTAGGTCAAATATGAGGAAAAGTATGGCTATTAGGAAGAATCGGAAAGAGAATGGTAGTCGGGCTGAGTTAATGGGGTCGAATCCGCATTCGTAGGGGGATGACTTTTCTAGTTCCAGTGAGCGTTTTGGTAAAAAGTGTCCTACAGTAAGGAGGAGGAAAGAAAGGAGGGTGGAAAGGGTGAAGAAGGTAAGGAGTTTCATTTGTCTTAATTTTGTTATTTATATAAAGGATGGGAGAAGTGGCAGAATGTTATTGCGTTTGACTTGAAATCAATAGACGAAGGTTCAATTCCTTCCTCCTCTTATGATCCTCATCAGTAGATGCATACGTATAAAAAAAGCCAGACTACGTCAACGAAGTGTCAGTATCAGGCTGCTGCTTCGAAGCCAAAATGGTGGTAGTTGGAAAAGTGGTGTTTTACTAGTCGAAAGAAACAGACTGCTAGAAAAGTAGAACCTATAATGACGTGAAGACCGTGGAACCCTGTTGCTACAAAGAAGGTAGAACCATAAACTCTGTCGGCTATAGTAAATGGCGCGTCTAAGTATTCTCAAGCTTGGAGTCCAGTAAAGTAGAGCCCTAGAATTACTGTGAGGCCTAGAGCTTGTATCGCTTCTGCTCGATTTTTTTCTATGATTCTGTGGTGGGCTCAAGTTATTGTGACTCCAGAGGAAAGGAGGACGGCTGTGTTAAGTAGGGGTACCAGGAAAGGGTTAAGAGGTGAAATCCCTGTGGGGGGTCATGTAACTCCAATTTCTACTCTTGGGGCTAGGCTTCTATGGAAGAATGCTCAGAAAAAGGCGAAGAAAAAACATACTTCTGACGTAATAAATAGTATCATTCCGTAACGTAATCCTTTTATGACCACTAAAGTGTGGTGTCCTTGGAAAGTTGCTTCTCGGATAACGTCGCGTCATCATCTGGCCGCACATATGGTGGTTGCTACTAGTCCTAGAATTAATAAATAAATTCTTCCTGAATGGAATCACACAACTAACCCTGAAGTCATTATAAGGGCTCCGAAGGCTGCGATCAGTGGTCAAGGTCTTTGGTCTACGAGGTGGAAGGGGTGTTGATGGGTCATAACTATAAGTTTTGATCTAGGTAAAAGTTTACTAAGGAAGTGAAAACGTAGGCTTGGATGCAAGCTACCCCAACCTCTAGGATGAAAAGAAGTCCTAAGATTATTAGGGTTAGGAGTCTTAGTAAAGGGGATGAGGCCAGGATTCATGTGGCGGTGGAAAGAAGAAATATTAAGAGGTGTCCTGCTGTTAAATTGGCTGCTAGTCGTAATCCTAGTGCTATTGGTTGCGCTATTAGTCTTAGTGTCTCTATTAGTACCATTATTGGGATTAGGAATGGTGGTGTGCCTTGTGGTACTAGATGTCTTAGTCGTCTTTTGAATGCTAGAAAAAATCCGAGTACTTTGACTCTCATTCATAGGGGGATGGCCAGGCTGTAAGTAAAGGAGGCGTGTCTAGTGATTGAAAACGCATAAGGGAAAAGTCCCATTAGGTTTATTGAGATTATAGTGAAAAATACTATTGTTAGTGTGGCTACTCATGGAGCTGCTGCTTTCTTTCTTTTTTGGAAAATGATCTTGACGACTTTAAGTCGTATGGCTTTTCATATATAGGAGGCTCGTCCTCTGAAAAATTTGGTAGGGAATAAAAATAGAAGTCATCTGAGGGCTAGAATTGAAGAAACAATTTGAAGGGGTAAAAAGGCTACTATGTCTGGGGAAAATTGTCCAAAGAGTCTAGTTATCATTTTCATCTTATTTGGGGTTTTTGCTTTTCAGTTTTCAGGGAATTACCCTCTCCCTCTTTCAATGGAGTGGAAAATCATTTTTGCTTAATTAGGCAGAAAAAGAAAGTAATGATTAGGAGTCATGCTAGTAAAAATTTAAAAAGGAATCATAGGAGGTCTAACTGTGGCATTCTCTAGGGGGAAGGTTCCCATTTTCAGATCAAGAGGCTGAGGCTTTCTTTTAAGCTACCTAAAGGTTTTCGAGTTTTAGTTATTCCTCGGTGTTTTGTGTAATTCAGCTTTCAAAGTTTTCGAAGGGGACAGATTCTATAACGATAGGCATAAATCTGTGGTTTGCTCCACAGATTTCCGAGCATTGTCCGTAAAATAGGCCTGTTCGGTTAATAAGAAAAGAAGCTTGGTTAAGTCGTCCTGGGACTGCGTCCATCTTAACTCCTAGGGAGGGAACGGCTCATGAATGGAGCACGTCGGCCGACGATACTAGGATACGAATAGGGTTCTGGAAGGGAAGAACTAGTCGATTATCAACTTCAAGAAGTCGAGGTTGACCTAATTCTAGGTCTGATGTTGGCACCATGTAGGAGTCGAACTCTATTTCGTGGTAGTCAGTATATTCGTATCTCCAGTATCATTGGTGGCCAATAGCCTTAATAGTTAGGAATGGATTTTTTACTTCGTCCATTAGGTAAAGGAGTTGAAGAGAGGGAAAGGCAATAAAAATTAGAATAAGAGCTGGTACAATAGTTCATACTGTTTCTAGTTCTTGTCCTTCTAAGAAGAATCGTTTAGTAAAGGATAAGGAAAGGAGGGATAGTAAACCGTAAAATACTAGTATTATAATGAGTGTTAGTATAATAAGAGTGTAGTCGTGAAAGTAAACAAGCTCTTCCATGAGAGGAGAGGACGCATCTTGTAGACCTAGTTGTGCTCAAGTTGCCATTTAACTTTGTAAGAGTTTAATTTTAGCAAGAAGGTCTGTTTTATGTCTCCGTGATAAGGATACCATTAGGGCTAGTCCAGCTCTTGCTTCGCAGGCCGAAAAGGTTAAAAGGAGAATGGAAAATTTCAAGGAAGAAAAATTTGCATGGATTTGGGATCAAGTACAAATTTTTAGGAACAGAGATACTAGAAGAAGCTCTAAGCAAAGGAGGAGAGATAAAAGATGGAGACGTTTTATGATAACTCCTATTATTCCTAGAAAAAAAAGGGAGAATAAAATGGCGGATAAAATTTTCACTTGAAGACCTTAGGTTGTTTACTAAGAATTTGAAGGTCGAAACTTCATGTTTTTTAAACTAGTCTCCTTTTAATTACTTGACAAGTAGAAATGTAGTGGGAGTTTCTTCAAAGGTGTGATGAGAAGGAGGAAAGCTTTCGTATTGTCATTCTAGAGAGGCTGGAACAAAAGAAGGTGCAGGTACTGGTCGTTGGGAAGCGAAGGCTTCTCATATTAAGAATAGGAAGAACAGTGCACCCACTAAAGAAATAATAGAGCCTATTGATGAGACGGTTTTTCAGGTGGTGTAGGCATCTGGATAATCTGAGTATCGTCGTGGCATCCCTGCTAACCCTAGGAAGTGTTGTGGGAAGAAGGTAAGGTTAACTCCAATAAACATTATGAAGAATTGTACCTTCGATCAAAGTGGATGAAGGGCTGTACCAGAAAATAATGGAAATCAGTGTGTAAATCCAGAGAAAATAGCAAACACAGCGCCCATTGATAGTACATAATGGAAGTGAGCTACAACGTAATAGGTGTCATGTAAAATGACGTCGATGGATGAATTGGCAAGAACTATTCCTGTTAATCCTCCAACTGTAAATAAAAATACGAATCCTAGAGCTCATAAGAGTGGCGTTTCCCAGATTAGCTTCGAGCCTTGAAGGGTGGCCATTCAACTAAATACCTTTATTCCAGTTGGCACGGCTATGATCATTGTGGCTGCTGTAAAATAAGCTCGGGTGTCTACGTCCATGCCCACTGTAAACATGTGGTGGGCTCAAACTAAGAAGCCTAAGATACCGATGGCGACCATGGCATACACCATTCCTAGATAACCAAAAGGTTCTTGCTTTCCTCTGTAATGAGCTATTACATGAGAGATCATTCCAAACCCTGGAAGAATAAGGATATAAACTTCTGGATGCCCAAAGAATCAAAAAAGATGTTGGAATAGTATAGGGTCTCCCCCACCAGCAGGGTCAAAAAAGGTAGTTTTTATTTTTCGGTCTGTAAGAAGCATAGTTATAGCTCCGGCTAGAACCGGAAGTCTAAGTAATAATAAAAACGCCGTTATAAAGACTGATCAAACAAATAAAGGAAGTCGGTCAAAAGTGATTCCTGGTGTTCGCATTTTTATTATTGTGGTAATGAAATTAATTGAGGCAAGGATGGAGGATGCTCCTGCTAAGTGGAGGGAGAAAATGGCTAGATCCACTGATCCTCCTGCATGCGCAATGTTTCTCGAGAGTGGTGGGTAAATTGTTCATCCAGTTCCAGCACCTCTTTCGACTCCGGCTGAGGCTAGTAAAAGAATAAAAGAAGGAGGAACTAGCCAAAATCTCATTTTGTTCATCCGTGGAAATGCCATATCAGGGGCTCCTATCATTAGTGGGATGAGTCAGTTTCCAAATCCCCCAATCATTATGGGCATTACCATAAAAAAAATCATCACTAAAGCATGGGCTGTTACAACTACATTATAAATTTGGTCGTCTTGAAGAAGAGATCCGGGTTGAGCTAGTTCTGTCCGAATAATGACTCTCATTGCCGTACCTACCATTCCTGCTCACGCTCCGAAAATTAGATAAAGAGTTCCAATGTCCTTGTGTTTTGTAGAAAAAAGTCAACGTCTTAAGTTCAT